CCTTTTTCTTCTTATAAAGAACTAAAGAAAGAACAAAAAAAGTTTTGTTTTTTAACGGTTTGGGGAACGCAAACTAACCTTCCTTTTGGTTCTACCCACCAAAAATATTCCTTTTTTAAGCCTATTTTTAAGGAAGTAAAAAAAGAAATTCGAAAGATGAAAAAGAATAATTTTCAAGTTCTAAGAATTTTAAAAGAAAAAACCAAAAATATTCTACAAGACTCAAAAGAAACAAAAAAGGGGGTTATCAAAAAAAGTTTATTTCCTTTTATTAAAAGAATAAAAAAAGACCTCTCAAAAGGAAATCCAACTCAATTATTTAGATTGAGAGAAGTGTATGAATCCATTGAAACTACCCAAGAAAAAGATCCGATAATCAACAATCAGACAATTCATGATTCCTTTAGTAAAATTAACTTTAGAGATGGGACAAATTATTTACTTATAGAAAAAAAAATTCAAAATATGACTGATAGAACAAGTACAATCAGAAATAAAATAAAGAGTATTACGAAAGAAAAAAAAAAAGTAACGCCAAGAAAAAAAAGTAGTCCTAACACAACCAGTTATAATGTAAAATCACCAAAAAATATTTGGCAACTATTAAAAAGAAGAAGCACTCGATTAATCTATAAATTAGATTTTTTTATAAAAATTTTCATTAAAAAAATATACATAGATTTCTTTCTATGGATCATTCATATTGCCAGAATTCCTACACAACTTGTTCTTGAATCAAACATTTTTTTATTCCAGAAATACAGTTACAATAATGAAACAAACCCTGAAATAAAAAAAAAAAAAAATCCAAAAGAAAGTCACTTTATTTCGACTCTAAAAAGGGCACTTTACAATATTAAGAATAGTAAGGAAAATTCACATCTTTTTTTTGACTTATCCTCCTTGTCGCAAGCATATTTATTTTACAAATTATCACAAAGCCGAGTTCTTAATTTGTATAAGTTAAGATCCATTCTTGACTATCGTGGAACATCTTGTTTTCTTACGACTGCAATAAAGAATTCTTTTGTAACACAAGGAATGTTTCATTCCGAATTAAGGCATACTAAACTTGAAAGTTTTGGAACGAATCAATGGAAAAACTGGTTACGAGGTCATTATCAATACAATTTCTCTCAGATTAGATGGTCTGGATTAATACCACAAAAATGGCGAACTACAATCACTCAAGGCCATATGACAAAAAAGAAAGATTTAATAAAATGGAATTCATATGAAAAAGACCGATTACTTCATCACAAAAAACAAAAAGATTTTAAAATATATCCATTACCAAACCAAAAAGATAATTTTCCAAAATATTCTATACATGATCTTTTATCATATAAATCTATTAATTATGAAATGAAGAAGGACTCCTTTATTATTTATGAATCACCATTAGAAGTAAATAACAACCAAAGGATTTCTTTTAATTACAACAATTATAAACAAAAATTCTTTGAAAGACTCGAGGATATTCCTATCAATAATTATCTAGAAAAGGGTGATATTATGTATATGGAAAAAAATGCGGATAGAAAATATTTTGATTGGATAGAAATGAATGAAGAAATCTTAAATCCTATATCGACGAATCTGAAACTTCCGTTCTTCCCAGAATTTGTGCCACTTTATAATGTATACAAAATAAAACGATGGATTATACCAAGCAAATTACTTCTTTTAAATTTTAAGAAAAACATCAATGAAAAGCAAAAATGGAATTTTTTTAGACCAGAGAATGAAAAAAGATATTTTGAATTAATGAATCGAAATCAAGAAGAAAAAGAACCCGCAGGCCAAAGAGGTTTTAGATCATATGCACAAAAACAAGGTAAAACTAAAAAACAATACAAGATCGGGAATAAGATGAAACAAGAAGTCATTTTATTACGGGAACACTATTTGCTTTTTCAATGGATAATAGACGATGGTTTAATTCCGAATTTGACTGAAAGAATGATCAATAATATCAAAATATATTGTTACTTGCTTGGACTGATAAATCCACGAGATACTACTATATCGTCTATTCAAAGGAAAGAACTAAATCTGGATATAATGGTGATTCGTAAGAAATTGACTCCTATAAAATGGAAAAAAAGGGGGATCCTTTTTATCGAACCCATTCGTTTGTCTGTAAAAAACGACGGACACTTTCTAATGTATCAAACCATAGGTATTTCATTGGTTCATAAGAATAAATACCAAACTCCTCAAAGATACCGAGAACAAAGATATATTGATAAGAATCCATTTGAGGAATCCATCCCAAGATATCAAAGAAGAACTCAAAATAGAGACAAAAAGCATTATGGTTTTCTTGTTCCTGAAAAGATTTTCTCGTCTAGACGTCGTAGAGAATTGAGAATTCTTATTTATTTCAATTCAAAGAATAGAAATAGAAAAGGTTTGGATATAAATCCGGGATTTTGCAACAAGAAGAACCTAAAAAGTGGGAATCCTTTTTTGGATCAAAGTAAACATCTTGATAGAG